AGCGATCAAATTCGAGTTCGAACCAGTGGATACGGTAGATAAACAGAAATAGATAAACAGATAAGAACTAGGCGCGCATAATTCAGTAATTTCTGTTTGTTCTCCTAATTGATTGATTGCAATTAAACTCGGCCCAATCCTTTTCCTAAAAAAAGGATTGGGCCGAATAAAGAATGACCATCCTATACATTGTTGGATCCATAGGATTAATTATAGATCCTTGGGATTGGTGGATCATTTTCTATCCCGCAGTTTCCGGCTATAGATCAAGCCAAGGGGGGCTCCTCTCTACCCACCCTGTATATTGTCTTTTTCATTTCATGTTGCAATAGAAACTTATTATTTGATTATATGATACGAGATTATACGAGAATGAATTCTTCATTTCATTTATAGGTTATAGTATAGGAAGAAACAACTATTTATCTTTTTATCTTTTCGATGAGAATTTTTTTGTACATGACATGAGAGAAACCTCTTTTTATATTTCTAATTGAGGATTCTAGATTCTATCATAATATATATATATCAATATATATATTGATAATGATACCCTGAATTCCCCCCCAAAAGAATCATTTCTTTCAATACTCACCCGTTGTTAGTTAACAATTCCAATGATTGGATCATATGCTTAATTCTGATAGGAAATAAAATAGTAAAATGATTATTCATCGAATGACTATTCATCTATTATATTTTCATCAAATAGGGAGCAAGAAGACTCTATGAAAAAGTGGTGGTTCAATTCGATGTTGTCTAAGGAGAAGTTAGAACATAAGTGTGGGCTAAGTAAATCAATGGATAGTCTTAATGCTGTTGGACATACCGGTGGAAGCGAAGAGCCCATTCTAAATGATACGGAGAATAACATTCCTAGTTGGAGTGATAGTGGTAGTTATAGTTTCAGAAATGTTGATTATTTATTTGATATCAGGGATATTTGGAGTTTTATCTCTGATAACACTTTTTTAGTTAGGGATGGTAATGGTGACAGTTATTCTGTATATTTTGATATTGAAAATCAGATTTTTGAGATTGACAATAATAGTTTTTTTCTGAGTGAACTAGAAAATTTTTTTTCCAATTATTTGAATAGTAGGTCTAAGAGTAACAATCACTACTATTATCATTACATGTATGATACTCAATCTAGTTGGAATAATCACATTAATAGTTGCATTGATAGTTATCTTCGTTTTGAAGTCAGTATTCATAGTGACACTTTCAGCGGTACCGACAATTACAGTGACAGTTACATTTCTAGTTTCATTTGTACTGAAGGCGTAAGCAGTAGTCAAAGCAGGAATTCTAGTATAAGAATTGGTGGTAACAACCGCGATTTCAATATAAGAGGAAGATCTAATGATTTTGATATAAATAAAAAATACAGAAATTTATGGGTTCAATGCGAAAATTGTTATGGATTAAATTATAAAAAATTTTTTGGGTCAAAAATGCATATTTGTGAACAGTGTGGATATCATTTGAAAATGAATAGTTCAGATAGAATCGAACTTTTGATTGATCCGGGCACTTGGGATCCCATGGATGAAGATATGGTCTCTATGGACCCCATTGAATTTCATTCAAAGGAGGAACCTTATAGAGATCGTATCGATTTTTATCAAAGAAGGACAGGTTTAACTGAAGCTGTTCAAACAGGCATAGGTCAACTAAATGGTATTCCCATAGCAGTTGGGGTTATGGATTTTCAGTTCATGGGGGGTAGTATGGGATCCGTAGTAGGCGAGAAAATCACCCGTTTGATCGAGTATGCTACTAATCGATCTCTACCTGTCATTATTGTGTGTGCTTCTGGGGGAGCACGTATGCAAGAAGGAAGTTTGAGCTTGATGCAAATGGCTAAAATATCTTCTGCTTCATATAATTATCAATCAAATAAAAAGTTATTCTATATATCAATCCTTACATCTCCTACAACTGGTGGAGTAACTGCCAGTTTTGGTATGTTAGGAGATGTTATTATTGCTGAACCCAACGCCTACATTGCTTTTGCGGGTAAAAGAGTAATTGAACAAACATTGAATAAAACAGTACCCGACGGTTCACAAGCGGCTGAGTATTCATTCCATAAGGGCTTATTTGACCCAATCGTACCGCGTAATCTTTTAAAAGGTGTTCTGAGTGAGTTATTTCAGCTGCACGGTTTCTTTCCTTTGAATAAAAACGCAAAAAAAAAATATCGAAATAAAATGAAAATATAGAATAGGAGTGATTTCTATGTCTACCAAGAACTCCCATTTTTTACTTTTTTACTAGGAATCTTTGTTTGTTGGATTGAATTAGTTTAGTTAGAGTCGCGAACTTATAAAAAACTTGTTAATTTTAATAAAAAACCTTTTCTTTTATTATATTAGAAAGATAGAAAGAATAAAAGAAAAGGATGAGGAAATAATAAAATTTCTTAAACTTAAAGCGGATTCTCATATATATTCGTCTAAAAAGATGAATAGGTACACTTCATTTAGTTCTCATTCCTTGCACTTATTAACTACTTAAATATTAATATTATTTAGAATAGTTTCTAAGTAATAGAGATACTTATCATAAGATATCTTTATAATAGGTACAAATATTAAATTGAGGTACCCATTCTATGACAGATCTTAACTTACCCTCTATTTTTGTCCCTTTAGTGGGCCTAGTATTTCCTGCGATTGCAATGGCTTCTTTATTTCTTCATGTCCAAAAAAATAAGATTGTCTAGATCCGATGGGACAAAATTTCATCAATTTATTTCAACACTGAATCATAATACAGATATTTGTTTAGTGTAATATGGGACAATATGTGTCTTTTTCCGAACACAAACGAAAGAACTGTTATGCATGCGGATACATGATATCCGCATAAATGTATGTATATGATATGCGGGTATACCTGTTTAAAAATGATTGGCGAATATTTTTATAATAGAAAGTATATGTATCTAACCAATTATTCCTAATGGTTCATATCAGACTAGTGCTAGTTGATGAAAGTTACTTCGGCATCATGAAAAGTAAAGTCAAATTTTTTCTCAATTCCAATCGAATGCAACTGGATCTAGTATAGTATGAACTGGCGATCAGAACATATATGGATAGAACTTATAACAGGGTCTCGAAAAGCAAGTAATTTTTGCTGGGCCTGTATCCTTTTTTTAGGTTCACTAGGATTCTTAGTGGTTGGAACCTCTAGTTATCTTGGTAGGAATCTGATACCTGGATTTCCATCTCAGCAAATCATTTTTTTTCCACAAGGAATCGTGATGTCTTTCTATGGGATCGCGGGTCTATTCATTAGTTCATATTTGTGGTGCACAATTTCATGGAATGTAGGTAGTGGTTATGACCGATTCGATAGAAAAGAAGGAATAATGTGTATTTTTCGTTGGGGATTCCCTGGAAAAAATCGTCGCATCCTCCTTCGCTTCTTTATGAAAGATATCCAATCAATCAGAATGGAGGTTAAAGAGGGTCTTTTTCCTCGTCGTATTCTTTATATGGAAATCAGAGGCCAAGGAAACATTCCCTTGACTCGTACTGATGAGAATTTGACTCCGCGAGAAATTGAGCAAAAAGCTGCTGAATTGGCCTATTTCTTGCGCGTACCAATTGAAGTATTTTGAAATGAACCGAACGAAGAATGAATGTTTTCTCCACATAATAAAAGGAACTTGCTAATTTCCTTTTTTTTTAATACAATTGAAGTTTCCTCAGACTGTTCATTCGAGAAAAACATGTTAGATTCCATTTCCTCGTTCCGTTGACACAACAACCCGCTAAAATAAAACAAAAGCAGGGGAACGTATATGGAACAACTACAACTATTCCAACTATAATAAATATAATAAACTATAATAAGAATACATTTTTTCTATACCAAAACCCCTTTGTATGCGTATAGGGCCCAACTCAATTCTTTTATACTAGTAAAAAGTCTAATAAGTCTAATTAAGTATGAATTCATCAAATATCCGAATATGTATTTCGTAATACATAATTCATACTTTTAGGTTAAGCCTCAGATTTGGAACTGATACCGTATTCCTGTGCTGTGGTTAGACGGTGCAACATTTCGAAATAATTAATGGAATTGATCCGGGAGGGTTTTTCGAGTATTTATTGAAAGGAATAAATGAAGATGAAATTCGTTCGAATTTTCCCAATTGAGATACCCGGAAATCCTATTTACTTAATTTATTACTTAATTTATTTACTTTTTATATATATTATATATATACTTCTCTATCTATTTATTTCTCATTTTTTTTCATCCGAAAAGGACCCTTATTTTATTTTTATATTCCTTAATTCCTTCTGGATCTAAGGAGTCAATTATTATACAAAAATGGGAATAGATCCATAGGTTCCATACCTTGTTATAGAAATTGTGCTTTAGAGAAACATCAGATCAGATAGAGTTGACAAATGAAGCAGTTCATTAACAATTCACAGATAAAAAAAAAAATGAAAAAAAAGAAAGCATTGATTTCCCTCCCATATCTTGCATCTATAGTATTTTTGCCCTGGTGGGTCTCTCTCTCATTTCAAAAAAGTCTCGAACCTTGGATTATTAATTGGTGGAATACTAGGCAATCCGAAACTTTTTTGAATGATATTCAAGAGAAAAATGTTCTAGAAAAATTCCTAGAATTAGAAGAACTATTCTTGTTGGATGAAATGATAAAAGAATACCCAGAGACACATATACAAAATATACAAAAGCTTCGTATAGGAATACACAAGGAAACGATACAATTGGTCAAAACACACAATGAATATAATCTCCATATCATTTTGCATTTTTCGACAAATATAATATGTTTCGCTATTTTAAGCGGTTATTTTATTCTGGGTAATGAAGAACTTGTCATTCTGAATTCTTGGGTTCAGGAATTCTTCTATAACTTAAATGACACAATAAAAGCTTTTTCGATTCTTTTAGTTACTGATTTATGGATTGGATTTCACTCGACCCATGGTTGGGAACTAATGATTGGTTCGATCTACAATGATTTTGGATTGGCTCATAACGACCAAATTATATCTGGTCTTGTTTCCACTTTTCCAGTTATTCTAGATACAATTGTAAAATATTGGATCTTCCGTTTTTTAAATCGCGTATCTCCTTCGCTTGTAGTCATTTATCATTCAATGAATGAATGAAGAACTTATTTGATCGTCTGATATCAATCAAAATTTTTCTTCGCGCATAAAGAAAGCATTTTCCATTTGACTTATTCTTTCTTTATACTTCTACCTCTTCAAGGTATTTGTCCTATTTCAATAGAATTATTTCAGTACAATGGCAGACTCGTGGATAGGGAACTATACTAGCTACCTATCTAATTTATTGTAGAAATTCCTGGATGAATGATTGGATCATGCAAAATAGAAATACTTTTTCTTTTTCTTGGGTAAAGGAACAGATCACTCGATCTATTTCTGTATCGATCATGATATATGTAATAACTCGAACATCTATTTCAAATGCGTATCCCATTTTTGCGCAGAAAGGTTATGAAAATCCACGAGAAGCAACTGGGCGAATTGTATGCGCCAATTGCCATTTAGCTAATAAGCCTGTGGATATTGAAGTTCCGCAAGCTGTACTTCCTGATACTGTATTTGAAGCAGTTGTTCGAATTCCTTATGATATGCAACTGAAACAAGTTCTTGCTAATGGTAAAAAAGGGGCTTTGAATGTAGGGGCTGTTCTTATTTTACCCGAGGGATTCGAATTAGCCCCCCCCGATCGTATTTCCCCCGAGGTGAAAGAAAAGATAGGAAATCTGTCTTTTCAAAGTTATCGTCCTAATAAAAGAAATATTCTTGTAATAGGTCCTGTTCCAGGTCAGAAATATAGTGAAATCGTCTTTCCCATTCTTTCCCCCGACCCTGCTACGAAGAAAGACGTTCACTTCTTAAAATATCCCATATATGTAGGTGGGAATAGGGGAAGGGGTCAGATTTATCCTGATGGGAGCAAGAGTAACAATACAGTCTATAATGCTACATCCGCGGGTATAGTAAGCAGAATAGTACGCAAAGAAAAAGGAGGATATGAAATAATCATCGTTGATGCATCGGATGGACACCAAGTGGTTGATATTATACCTCCAGGACCAGAACTTCTTGTTTCAGAGGGTGAATCCATCAAGCTTGATCAACCATTAACAAGCAATCCTAATGTAGGGGGATTTGGTCAGGGAGATGCCGAAACAGTGCTTCAAGATCCATTACGCGCCCAAGGCCTTTTGTTCTTCTTGGCATCCGTTATTTTGGCACAAATTTTTTTGGTTCTTAAAAAGAAACAGTTTGAAAAGGTTCAATTATACGAAATGAATTTCTAGATCCAGAGATTCCTTACCATCAAGTTGGTAAAAAACGCGGAATTCTTGTCGATCAATACAATTAAATATATATGATCAAAAAATTCTGTAAATCCCTTTGCTTGCTTTGTTTATACTATTTTTTCGGGATGTATGGAATTCTTTACTTGTATCCCATTCCTAGCACTAGACAATAGGCATACAAAAACAAAGGAAGAGGAGACAGGGCAAGGACGGGATAAATGAAAGGAACGGTATTGGATTATAAGTCTTACTAATCTTCTATTCGACACAAGAAAAAGGACTTTGTACCCTTTCTTGTGTCGTCTTGTATCGAAATAATAATGATTTTTCTCTTGTTCGCCAAAGATTACTATTTCTTCGTTTCCGGGTCTATCGGAATTCCTTTGTTTAGATTCATAAGAAGTAGTAGACAAACAAAAAGGGTTAGGGGGGGTAATTCATCGAGCAAACGGAACTTTTTCTATTATTCAATTAACTTCAACGTAGAATAGAACTTATTTATAAAAGAAAAAGAAAAATTATTCAAACAAAAAAATTGACTTTAACTCTTTTTATTGAGAAGCGGATGAGATTTGATTTTTACGCATACCCCAATTCTTTTTATTTCATCGCCTTTTTTATTTTATCTTTTTTTTTTATAGAGTAAGGTTCTATTAGTTTAGTATGGAAATGATTTGCAGGATGTCTCATCCGTTTAAATCCATATAATTATCCAGAAAATCGATTGATTCCTTCTTGTTGCTTCTCGTAAGAGTTAATATTATATTATGGAGGAACGACAGAGCCTATAAATCAATCAATAGAAATAGATTCAATTCCGTTGTTCAAAAACATCATAAGAAACAAAACAAAGGAATAAAGTGGTTTGAAAGATCAGAGCAAAGGATCCATTTTGTCATTTCTACGAAAATTTTGATTATGTTGACTGGATAACTTTCCCATTTGTATGTTATGGAATAGATCAAAGTCTCATCTCGCTCTAAGAGTAAGCACTCAGCGGTATCTTACGCCTTTCTTTTATTATAGGCGTAAGGTACCGCTGAGTGCTTACTTTTTCATGTCTACAATCCAGCTCATCTGATTACTACAGAGATGAACCCAATCCGGAATATGAACCGTAAAAGAAAATACCTATT